TTGCTCCTAGATCAGGATACAAATAATGAATCAGAGCACATGGAACCATCTCATTATCTTTTTATCTTCCTGTAAAGAAAAAAATGGTGGACTAACTGATCTTTACATCAGTTGATGAAAGAGCCCAATGCAACAAAATGCATGTTGGGTCTTTGAAACAGTTCGAATCATTTCGATAATAATCAGTTTTCTCTGTTTTACCGAGAAGGTCTACGGTTCGAGTCCGTATAGCCCTAATACATTATACATTCCATTTTTGTTTTGTATAGAGATTTTAGTAGTTTTATTTTATATTTTAATAGTAGGAACAATAAAATAAACACAATAATTCATTTCAACGGACCCAATTGGTATTTGTCAAATCTCGGATCAAATAACCATATTTCTTTATCCATTTTCATGAATGAATTACTTTTTCCTCTTTTATTGCCCATGATCAAAGAGTTATTTATACACTTTTTTGGGGTTTGGTATACCCAAACCCAGTCAATTTATGAAATTAAAATCATGAAAGAATACTGTCTAAAGACTTCAACCTGACCCAAGCAAATCCAATCCTAAGTCGCATGGATCTAGGACCTATTCTTTTCTTGATCTTGAGTATTTGTGGATAATCAGTTTTTGGCTGAACAACAAACCTAATAGATTCTTAGATTCTTTCAATTTTAAATTTGTTTCAAAGATAATGTAGGGCTAATTAATTAGCCCTACATCCATCAAGGCTCCTCCTTCTATATTCTAAGAGTTGAGCGGGTTTGGGAATTTGGTCTGTCGAATTGCTCGATAATGTGTGATTCTTTCTATTAGACTATTAGGAGAAGATTATTAGAGGGATCCTATATTATGCCGAACGTTCATGATTCCATAAAATTTAAAATTAAATATAACTATAAATATAACTATACTATTATAGTTATACTAATAAAAATATAGTAATAATATTATCATATTCTATTGATATTGAATTCTTAATGATTATTATTTTAAATTTTATTGAATTTATTTATAATTTTTTCTTTACTATAAAGAAGATTCTTTTATAGATGTTATAACGAAACTTCGTAAGAAGATATCTCAAAAAATCTTTGAAGTTGAAGATAGAACTGTGTATCAACAGGAGAATCGATGTTTTACTACTAATCACAAGGTTTACCTTCGACACAGTACTAAATACTGGAAATTATAATCAAGGATTACTCTATCAATTACCATCTACTTCAGAGATACCTTTTAGATTTTAATTTGAAAAAGATTTAAAGTCCAAAGGGTCAGTATCTTCTTACGAATTAGTTAATCAGGCAGGGTTCCTTTGTGCAGAATAAGAAAGAGCGGGTCAGTCTTTAACAATTTCATTGTCAATGTGAAGTATTGATACAAAGAAAAATGTGGTAGAGATGAAGGAGATGCAAATTCGTTTATATGATTGGCTAGTCAAGCATGAGCTAGTTCATAGATCTTTAGGCTTTGATTGCCGAAGAATAGAGACTTTACAAAAAAAAACCAAAGATTGGGACTCAATTGCTGTCATTTTATATGTATATGGTATATGGTTACAATTATTTACGCTCGTGTGCCTATGATGTAGCACCAGACGGATTTTTAGCTAGTGTGTATCACCTTACGAAAATACGTTATGGTATAGATAAACCAGAGGAGGTATGCATAAAAGTATTTGCCCCCAGGAGTAATTCTCGAACCCCGTCCGTTTTCTGGATTTGGAGAAGTACGGATTTTCAGGAACGGGAATCTTATGATATGTTGGGAATTTCTTATGAGAATCATCCTCGCCTTAAACGTATCTTGATGCCTGAAAATTGGATAGGCTGGTCCTTACGTAAAGACTATATTGCTCCACTCCCAATTTCTATGAAATACAAGATGCTCTTTGAATGATAAGTACTTATACGACACGACTCCAGATTTCATTTCAATCAAAGAACATTTTTACATTCCCTTCTAGATGAAACAGAGTAACTGGACTTTAATTCATATGAGGGTGGCTAAAAAAAGAGGTTCTCATTGATATTCCCCAATTGGAAAGATATCATATACATTTTGTATGAGCAGAAAAACTAGGATGACTTAAAAGAGTTCTGTACCATGAACTTTGTATCGCGCACATCACTTAGGGGGGGGCGCCGGAAATTGAGCAAGAGTGAGAAAAAAAAAATATGAAAAAAAAAAAAGACGGAAGAGACGAAATGCAGAAATGAAAAATGAAAGGAATTGGGGTTGATTTGTACTGTGTCTGAAAAACATCCTTTCTATTCTTATCCTTTCACTCTGAATCTTTTTATCTAATTTTTTTATGAAATTTGAGATATATACGAAAATTTAACATCCTATTTAAAATTTAAATAAGATCAAAGTATGAACAGAGAGGAAAAAAATAAAAATGAAAAGGAAAGTAAAGAATATGTATCCCGATCCGTATCAATGAATTTCATTTGTATGAGGTATTAATATTTATCCGATACATTATTCACGTGTCAGGAACCAGATTTGAACTGGTGACACGAGGATTTTCAGTCCTCTGCTCTACCAACTGAGCTATCCCGACCATTTCCTGTGCATCATCCTAGCGGAGTACTTGTATCTATGTCAATGAAAAGAACTAAAAAAGTCTTAACAAATTGTACCTAGCTCCTCAATTTCTTAGATCTTCAAAACAAAAAGAAGACTTTCTTTGTATTGTAAATGTAAGGATAATGATATGGACTGTGAATGACTCAATAACGGGGATTCCTTGAATCTATACAAATGAAATTGGATTGGAAGAAGAAACGAGGATTTCTATTCGGATCCGTTTGTGAAAGAACAGAGTGAATGAAATGAGAAAGATATTGAATTTTGGTTGAACTGAACCATTGATGAAAAAAAAAGAAGATAAAGAAATAAGAGGAGGTAAAATGGGCTTTTCTTGGGGATAGAGGGACTTGAACCCTCACGATTTTAAAAGTCGACGGATTTTCCTCTTACTATAAATTTCATTGTTGTCGGTATTGACATGTAAAATGGGACTCTCTCTTTATTCTCGTCCGATTAATTTTCAAAAGATCTATGAAACTCTGGAATTAATCATTTGATCAATGAATATTCGAATTCTATTTCAATTTAAACTTCAATTGGAAAATGGGAATGGATTCAGAATAACTCTTCCTTTTTTCATAGATTTTTTGATCTTTAGAATGATTATTTGATCTCTATCATTCTAATTAATATAGAATGAATCTAAATATCGAAATAGAGGGTTGTGATTAATCTTTCCTATGTCAGTATGTATTAGGTATATAAGCTTATCCTTTACTGTCATTTCTATCATTTGATAGAAGGATTTTTGCTACTAACGTAACGTAGTCAATTTCATTCGTTAGAACAGCTTCCATTGAGTCTCTGCACCTATCCCTTTTTATTCTAATTTTCCATTTTTTATAAAGATTTGGCTCAGGATTGCCCATTTTTAGTTCCAGGGTTTCTCTGAATTTGGAAGTTACCACTTAGCAAGGTTTCCATACCAAGGCTCAATCCAATCAAGTCCGTAGCGTCTACCAATTTCGCCATATCCCCCTTTGCTTTGATATTTGATATGATACAAGGATCTAATTGTAATTCCATACACCTCTTTCATTGATCTTGGAACTGTTGAATTCATTAGGTAAGGATTCTTGTATCGAAAAAGTGTATGCTGCTATTTTATTTTTTTGGCCGTCTTCCATTCTATCATTTCATCTCTATTGGATGAACCCTATTTGTTTCAATCCGAAATTATTCTATCATTGATGTATCCGCAATTCAATATAGATAAATATATCCCACATATATCTATGCCTTGACTCCCCCTTCTTTTTTATAGCGGAATTAAAAATAGTAGAACGTTCGATATTTATTTATTTTTTTTTTTTAACAATTCGTCCTCTTGTGTATAATGATAGAATACAAGTTTCTATCAGTTTTAGTCATGGATTTACATTATTCGAATAGAAATCAATAGAATATGATTCTATTTAGTTTTTCACTATTTATCTATTAGGATATAGATAGTTTCTTTATGTGAAATTTCGATTTAGATTTATAGTATAGTTTTTTAGTTACACCATTAGAATGAGAATAAATGAATTATTCATAATATGATTTTAATTATCAAATTATCATAAAATAATCATATTAATATTATTGAAGTGAAGATTTAATTTAAGATTGTATTTATTGTATTGATTTCATATCCATCTTTATTTCATATTCATCTTCATATTAATCATATCATATTCAAAATAGTAAGAATTTAATTCGAAATTCTATTTTTTTAGATTTTCTATTATTTAATATTTAGAATTATTTTATTTTAAAAATTTTTAATTAGAAATTATAATATGATAATTTGATTAATAGGATAATATGAATATGGAATTTAATTTCTATTTATATATCTAGATATAATATCTAGATATAAAGAATCTAAAGATTTTTATTTTCTATTTTATAATATAGAATCTAAAATCTATAACTAATAACTATAAATAGAATAAATAAGAATAGAAATAGAGAAGAAATTTAAATAATCAATAAATGAAAAAAAAAAAAGAAGAATCACCAGGTAATAGCTAAGATCCGAGAGTTTCCTATACACTATTGATCTTATATCCGCCCGCTTAGCTCAGAGGTTAGAGCATCGCATTTGTAATGCGATGGTCATCGGTTCGATTCCGATAGCCGGCTCTTTTTCTTTGCATGATTGAAAATATCTACTCTCGCTTTCTCTAAATGTCGAGTTATTATGTCATGGTAACTTGCAGCTATAGCTATGAATAAAAAAAGTTAACTATATCTTTACAGAAGAAATTTGAAAAGGTAGCCTTCGCTTGAACTTCACTATATTATATATACAAAAAATAAAAATATTGATAAGATTTATTTCATTCTGCTTTGTAATACTTCAGTAGATTGTGTTTTGCTTTGCTGATCCTTTAGTTCAGTCTGAATTTATTTTATATATTTTATAATATTTTTTTATATTTTAATTTTAGATTTATATAATATTATAATTATTATTTTTTTTTTTTCAAATGAAAGTGAATCAAAAAGGGAGCCTTTATTTATATGTCTCGTTACCGAGGACCTCGTTTCAAAAAAATACGCCGTCTGGGGTCTTTACCGGGACTAACTAGTAAAAGCCCCAGATCCGGAAGTTATCTTCAAACCCAATTGCGCTCGGGAAAAAGATCACAATATCGTATTCGTTTAGAAGAGAAACAGAAATTGCGTTTTCATTATGGTCTGGCAGAGCGACAATTACTTAAATATGTGCATATTGCTGGAAAAGCCAAAGGGTCAACAGGTCAGGTTTTACTACAACTACTCGAGATGCGTTTGGATAACATCCTTTTTCGATTAGGTATGGCTTCGACCATTCCTGGAGCCAGACAATTAGTTAACCATAGACATATTTTAGTTAATGGTCGTATAGTAGATATACCAAGTTATCGTTGCAAACCCCGAGATATTATTACTACGAAGGATAAAGAAAGATCGAAAGCTCTGATTCAAAATTATCTTGTTTCATCCCCCCGCGGGGAATTGCCAAACCATTTGACTATTGATTCCTTACAATATAAAGGATTTGTAAATCAAATCATAGATAATAAATCGATCGGTTTGAAAATAAATGAGTTGTTGGTCGTAGAATATTATTCCCGTCAAACTTGATTCTAAAGAAAATAAAAAAAGCAAGGTTCATACAATTTTTACACCCTTCTCTGAAGTAAATAGAGTACCTTGTCTCATTCACATATCAAAAATGGATCGACAATAAATAGGATTCTTTTTCTTCTTTTCAATATCAATACAATATCTCTATTTGTATTTTACGTATCACAGGCTCTAATTAGGGATAGAGAATCTCTATCAAATAAGGACTGTTAGAATAATGATATCAATTATTATTTGATTTGATACGTAACGTTGATAAATGAAAAGAAAAGGAGAGAGAGGGATTCGAACCCTCGGTAAACAAAAGTTCACATAGCAGTTCCAATGCTACGCCTTGAACCACTCAGCCATCCCTCCTACGGAATCTTATTCTTGACCAAAAACCGAATGTAAGTAGCGAGCCATTCATCTTAATTGTAGTACAGGTATGACCGCCTGGTGGTTCCATAGGAAGAAAAGTTTTTTTCCAATTTCATATTTATCAACAGCAACTTCTTTCATTAGCTACCCCATGATCTATTCAAAATTCATGAATTATCCGATTCATTTTTTGATTTCAACTGTATGGCGTGGCACATATACGTTATGCAAACAAAATAAAATTAAAATAATTAAAATAAAGGATGGTTACCTTATTTTTTTATCATGGAATGATTATTCAATTCTTTTTTCTTTTTATAACCAAATAAAAACTTATCGAGTTATCAAAATCAATACATAGGAAACTTGGTTATTAAACTTAGATGAAATAGTAATAGTATACTACTAAATTGGAATGAAATATAATCTGATTCAACTATTTCATTTCATCTTTGTCAAAAGGGAGGACAATTTGTGCTCCACGTTTTTCCAATTAGTCTGTTTTTATGTTATTTTGTACTGTACAATTCCTTTTTTTGTGGGATCGTTTTCCCCGAAGGGGAATGAAAATAATTATAGAATGAATTGATAATTATGCCTAGATCTCGAATAAATGGAAATTTTATTGATAAGACCTCCTCAATTGTAGCCAATACCTTATTACGAATAATTCCGACAACTTCAGGAGAAAAAAAGGCATTTACCTATTACGGAGATGGTGCGATTTGATTCTTTTCTTGTTTTTTTACCCCTCAGTTTTACGAGAAAAAGAACGTAGTTAGGAATATAAAAAAACAAATTAGTGAAAGAAACCTACGCTTGGTGAAGGTGAAGTTTAGAGATAGAGCAATTCCTTCTGTCGTGTATCCTCGATTGATGCAGCCTTAGATGCTTCAATTATCGATTTTAGTATTGAGCGAAAGGTTACATCTATAGGTTCTTTATTGGAGGTCAATCCTACTTAATTAGTATCCATAGGTGGCATTGTGGAAAAAGCACTACACCTAGGAATCAACAACACGAAAACTTTGTTATAAATAACCCTTTTCCTTATCGGTATCGGGACTAACAAGAATGGTTGGGAAAACTAAGATCCATCTCATTCGTGCTTTGGGTACCCGTATAACCATCAAAGACCGTTGAAGTGACTAATTCCTGGAAATCGTAAGCGTTGAGTACAAAGAAATTGTTGGAGTTACCATTTCTATCTATCACTAATACGATTGGTGGTAAGAAAAAACCTCTTGTGGGAAGGCTGGTTAGAAATTTCTTGTAAAAATACCAGCTCCTGTCAGTTCATAATGAGAATAGTTAAATTTTGATTACATGAATTATTACCTTTAGTACTATGCACAGAAGGGAGGAGCCGTATGAGATGAAAATCTCACGTACGGTTCTGTAACGGAGATTCTTTTACAAGAATGAACGACCGTA